AAGAGAAATTCGTTGTATATACATTCGAACTACTGTTGGTCATCTTTCTTTTTATCGAGAAATAGAAGAAGCCATACAGGGGTTTTGGCGGGCCTACTCATAGGCTATCTAACTTATGCTCTATATAAAAACTAAGAAATTCTAATTAATAATTATATGAGTGATGCCCATACTCGTGGGAATCCGGGTCTCTCCAATCTCACCGGTATCATAATTTCTGAATTTCTGTGTGAATCAAGATTGAGGAAAGGAAGTCTTCAAATCACTGACTCAGGCCCATTGTGGAATCTTACTCATCAGAATATGGAGGTCCTTATGGCAGAACGGACCGATCTGGTCTTTCACAATAAGGTGATAGATGGAACTGCTATGAAACGACTTATTAGTAGATTAATAGATCATTTTGGAATGGCATATACATCACATATCTTGGATCAAGTGAAGGCTTTGGGTTTTCAGCGAGCCACTGCTACATCTATTTCATTAGGAATTGATGATCTTTTAACAATACCTTCTAAGGGATGGTTAGTTCAAGACGCTGAACAACAAAGTTTTATTTTAGAGAAAAACCATCATTATGGGAATGTACATGTGGTAGAAAAATTACGTCAATCCATTGAGATATGGTATGCTACAAGTGAATATTTGAGACAAGAAATGAATCCTAATTTTCGGATGACTGATCCCTCTAATCCAGTCTATCTAATGTCCTTTTCGGGGGCTAGAGGGAATGCATCTCAAGTACACCAATTAGTAGGTATGAGAGGATTAATGTTGGATCCTCAAGGACAAATGATTGATTTGCCCATTCAAAGCAATTTACGGGAAGGGCTTTCTTTGACAGAATATATAATTTCTTGCTATGGAGCCCGCAAGGGAGTTGTAGATACTGCTGTACGAACATCAGATGCTGGATACCTCACGCGTAGACTTGTTGAAGTAGTTCAACACATTCTTGTACGTAGAACAGATTGTGGCACCTTCCGAGGTATTTCCGTGAGTCCTCAAAATGAAAAGATTTTTGTCCAAACACTAATCGGTCGTGTATTAGCAGACGATATATATATTGGTCTACGATGCATTGCCACTCGAAATAAAGATATTGGGATTGGACTTGTTAATCGATTCATAACCTTTCGAGCACACCCAATATATATTCGAACCCCTTTTACTTGCAGGAGTACGTCTTGGATCTGTCAATTATGTTATGGCCGGAGTCCTACTCATGGTGACCTGGTCGAGTTGGGAGAAGCCGTAGGCATTATTGCGGGTCAATCAATCGGAGAACCGGGAACTCAATTAACATTAAGAACTTTTCATACTGGCGGAGTATTCACGGGTGGTACTGCCAAACATGTACGAGCTCCTTTTAATGGAAAAATAAGATTTGATGAGGATTTGGTTCATCCCACACGTACCCGTCATGGGCATCCTGCTTTTCTATGTTTTATAGACTTTTATATAACTATTGAGAGTCGAGATATTCTACATAATGTGAATATTCCAACAAAAAGTTTGATTTTAGTTCAAAATGATCAATATGTAAAATCAGAACAAGTGATTGCCGAGATTCGTGCCGGAACATCCACTTTCCATTTTAAAGAGAAGGTTCAAAAACATATTTATTCTGAGTCAGAAGGAGAAATGCACTGGAGTACTGATGGCTATCATGCGACCAAATATCCATATAGTAATGTTCATCTATTACCAAAAACAAGTCATTTATGGATATTAGCAGGAGGTCTATGCAGATCCAATATAGTGTCTTTTTCACTCCACAAGGATCAAGATCAAATGAATGCTAATTCTTTTTCTCTCGAAGAAAGATATATCTTTGATCTCTCACTTACTAACGATCAAGTAAGACATAAATTGTTGGATGCTTTTGGTAAAAAAAATAGGAAAATTCTTGACTATTCAAAATCTTATCGAATAATATCCAAGGGTCATTGGAATTTCATAGAGCCTTCTACTTATATTCGTCAAGAAAATACCTTGGCGAAAAAGAGAAGAAATAGATTCGTAATTCCCTTACAATATGATCAAGAACAAGAAAATAAACTAATACCCTGCTTTGGTATTTCGATTAAAATACCTAGAAATGGTATTTTACGTAGAAATAGTATTCTTGCTTATTTTGATGATCCGCGATACGGAAGAAACAGTTCGGGAATTACTAAATATGGGATTGTCGAAGTAGATTCAATCGTAAAAAAAGAGGATTTGCTTGAGTATCGAGGAACAAAAGAATTTCGTCCAAAATACCAAATGCAAATGGAAGTAAATCAATTATTTTTCATTCCCGAGGAAGTTCATATCTTACCCGGATCTTCGCTCATAATGGTCCGGAACAATAGTATCATTGGAGTAGATACACGACTTGCTTTAAATAGAAATACAAGAAATCAAGTAGGTGGATTAGTACGAGTGGAGAGAAAAAAAAAGAGTATGGAACTGAAAATATTTTCTGGAGATATTCATTTTTCTGGAGAGGTGGATAAAATATCTAGGCACAGTGGCATTTTGATACCACCAAAAATGGGAAAAAAGAATTCTAAAGGATCAAAAAAATTGAGAAATTGGATCTATGTCCAACGCATTGCATCTACCAAAAAAAAGTATTTTGTTTTGGTTCGGCCCGTAATCACATATGAAATAGCTGATGGGATAAATTTAGCAACACTTTTCTCTCAGGATCTCTTGCAGGAAAAAGATAATGTCCAACTTCGAATTGTCAATTATATACTTTATGAAAATGGCAAGTTAATTCGAGGAATTTCTCACACAAGTATTCAATTAGTTCGGGCTTGCTTAGTATTAACTTGGGACCAAGAAAAAAAGAGTTCTATAGAAGAGGTTCATGCTTATTTTGTTGAAATAAGGGCAAACGATTTGCTTCGTGATTTCATACGAATTGAGTTAGTAAAGTCCACTATCTCGTATACTGAAAAAAGGTATGATATGGCAGGTTCAAGATTTATTTCCAATAATGAATTAGATCGTATTATTAGAAATCCTTTTGATTCCAAGGTGAAGATTCTATCATTTCCCCAACATCAGGGAACTTTTGGTACGTTGTTGAATCGAAATAAGGAATGTCAATCTTTCATAATTTTGTCATCATCCAATTGTTCTCGAATTGGCCCCTTCAATACTTCGAGATATAATAATGCGACAAAGGAATCGGATCCCATGACTCTAATTAGGGATTTGTTGGGTCCTTTAGGTACTATTGTGCCTAAAATAGTAAATTTTTGTTCATTTTACTATTCAAGAACTTATAATCAAGTCTTTTTAAAGAAATATTTTTTACTTGAGAATTCCCAACAGACTTTCCAAGTGCTTCAAGTACTTCCATTTCAATATTGTTTCCTAGATGAAAATAGTAGGATTTATAATCCCGATCCATACAGTAACATCGTTTTGAATTCATTCCGTTTGAATTGGTATTCTCTCCATCACGATTCTTGTGAAGAGGCATGGACAATAATTAGCCTCGGACAATTCCTTTGTGAAAATGTATGTCTATTGAAATACGGATCACGCATAAAAAAATCTGGTCAAATTTTCATTGTTCATGTTGACTCTTTAGTTATAAGATCAGCTAAGCTCTATTTGGTCACTCCAGGAGCAACTGTTCGTGGCCATTATGGGGAAACCTTTTATGAAGGAGATACATTAATTACATTTATATATGAAAAATTGAGATCTGGCGACATAACACAAGGTCTTCCAAAAGTGGAACAAATCTTAGAAGTTCGTTCAATTGATTCAATATCGATGAACCTCGAAAGAAGAGTTGAAGGTTGGGACGAACGTATCCGAAGTATTCTTGGGATCCCTTGGGAATTCTTGATTGGAGCTGAACTAACCATGGCCCAAAGTCGTATTTCTTTGGTTAATAAGATCCAAAAGGTTTATCGATCCCAGGGGGTACAGATCCATAATAGACATTTAGAGATTATTGTACGTCAAGTAACATCAAGAGTTTTGGTTTCAGAAGATGGAATGTCTAATGTTTTTTTACCTGGGGAATTTATTGGATTGTTGCGAGCAGAGCGAGCAGGGCGCGTTTTGGACGAAGCAATCTGTTATCGGGCAATCTTATTGGGAATAACGAAGTCATCTCTGAATACTCAAAGTTTCATATCCGAAGCAAGTTTTCAAGAAACTGCTCGAGTTTTAGCAAAAGCTGCTCTACGAGGTCGTATTGATTGGTTGAAAGGCCTGAAAGAGAACGTTGTTCTGGGAGGGATTATACCGGTTGGTACCGGATTCAACAAATTAGTACATCGTTCAAAGCAAGACAAAAACATTTATTTGAAAATCAAAAGGAATAATCTATTCGAGTTGGAAACGAGAGATATTTTGTTACACCATAGAGAATTATTTTGTTCTTGTGCCCCAAACACATTCCATGAGACATCAGACCAATCTTTTACGTAATGTAATTTACTAATTCTTAACAAGAGGTTCATTCTTTTTACTTTAACTTTCTGGTCCGATTCTGTATTTCGTAATCAATGAAATAAAAATTCAAGAATTAAATTTATGGTTTGGGTCGTAGATCAATGTTCAATCCTGGTAGAAGGTTCCGTCGGAACAATTATTTATTTCACAGGGTACTGAATCTCTTTGAAAAAAAAAATAAAAAGATAAAGTGTGGGAAAATGGGAAGACGATATTGGAACATCAATTTGGAAGAAATGATGGAAGCGGGAGTTCATTTTGGTCATGGTACTAATAAATGGAATCCTAGAATGGCTCCTTACATTTCTGCAAAGCGTAAAGGTATTCATATTACAAATCTTACTATAACTGCTCGTTTTTTATCAGAAGCCTGCAATTTAGTTTTTGATGCAGCAAGTTGGGGAAAGAAATTCTTAATCGTTGGCACCAAAAAGAAAGCAGCGGATTTAGTAGCATCAGCAGCAATAAGGGCTCGATGCCATTATGTTAATAAAAAATGGCTTGGTGGTATGTTAACGAATTGGTCTACTACAGAAACGAGACTTCAGAAGTTCAGGGACTTAAGAGCAGAACAAAAGATAGGGAAACTTAATCGTCTTCCCAAAGGAGATGCAGCAATGTTGAAGAGAAAGTTATCTACCTTGCAAGCATATCTGGGTGGGATCAAATATATGACGGGATTGCCCGATATTGTAATTATCATTGATCAGCAAGAAGAATATACGGTTCTTCAAGAATGTGTCATTTTGGGTATTCCGACAATTTGTTTAATCGATACAAATTGTGACCCAGATCTTGCAGATATTTCTATTCCGGCCAACGATGATGCTATAGCTTCGATTCGATTGATTCTTACCAAATTAGTATCTGCAATTTGTGAGGGCCGTTCTAGTTATATAAAAAATGGTTGATTATCTTATCATTACTCTTATCATTAAGAAGAAGATTAGTTTGTTTTTGGTGAACTCTCTTTAATTGTTACTATTTATATTTGCATCTTTTGGAGTTTTAACTATGTTTTGACTATCGAAGAATATTTAAAAGATAAAATGATTGGTATTTTTTTTATGTGATTTATCGGTATCCGAAAGATATGATTCCTAACTTAAATTCATGAATAAACATAGATGAATTGAGAAAGAGATGATCAAATCAAAATAATTAATTTTTTGAAGTTTGACTTCTGTTAGAGGACAATATGAATGTTATACCATGTTCCGTTAAAACACTCAAAGGGTTATACGATATATCAGGTGTAGAAGTAGGCCAACATTTATATTGGAAAATAGGAGGTTTACAAATACATGCCCAAGTACTTATCACTTCTTGGGTTGTAATTGCTATCTTATTAGGTTCAATCATCATAGCTGTTCGGAATCCACAAACCATTCCGACTAATGGTCAGAATTTCTTCGAATATGTCCTTGAATTTATTCAAGACTTGAGCAAAACTCAGATTGGAGAGGAGCATGGTCCTTGGGTTCCTTTTATAGGAACGATGTTCCTATTTATTTTTGTTTCTAACTGGTCGGGTGCTCTTTTACCTTGGAAAATCATAAAGTTATCTCATGGGGAGTTAGCTGCGCCCACGAATGATATAAATACTACTGTTGCTTTAGCTTTACCCACGTCAGTGGCATATTTCTATGCAGGTCTTAAAAAAAAAGGATTGGGATATTTTGGTAAATACATTCAACCAACTCCAATACTTTTACCAATTAATATTCTAGAAGATTTCACAAAACCTTTATCTCTTAGTTTTCGACTTTTCGGGAATATATTGGCTGATGAATTAGTGGTTGTTGTTCTTGTTTCTTTAGTGCCTTCAGTAGTTCCTATACCTGTCATGTTTCTTGGATTATTTACAAGTGGTATTCAAGCTCTTATTTTTGCAACCTTGGCTGCGGCTTATATAGGTGAATCCATGGAGGGTCATCATTGACTCACTTTTGAATTTGAAATAGTCTTTTTTAAAGCTTATCCCAATTCAAGGAATGCGGGGGTTTCGATATAATCCACTGGGTTAGAGAAGAAGATGCAAATAGCCAAATGTATATGTAATACTTATGAGTATAAATCTTTGTGACCGTATACATATCTATTTATATAAGGTAGAAAGGAAAAACGGTATATTAAAGTAGTAAAGTAGTTCTGACAATTCAGTAATATTCTGAATTCCATTTGGAGTTTTTAGCTACTTCGACCCGATCTATTTTAGTGAAAAAGATCAAAAAATAGAAAAAGAAGTAGATTAAGTACTCATTCATTGGTTGGTTGTATCATTAACCATTTCTTTTTTTAGTGCGAGGAACTTACCATGAATCCACTTATTTCTGCTGCTTCCGTTATTGCTGCTGGATTGGCTGTAGGGCTTGCTTCTATCGGACCTGGGGTTGGTCAAGGTACTGCTGCGGGCCAAGCCGTAGAAGGTATTGCGAGACAACCAGAAGCAGAGGGAAAAATACGAGGTACTTTATTGCTTAGTCTGGCTTTTATGGAAGCTTTAACAATTTATGGACTGGTCGTGGCATTAGCTATTTTATTTGCAAATCCTTTCGTTTAATGTTTCATTTCATCGTAGAATAAAAATGTAAAAAAAAAAAGAAGAATAAAAACATAACTAATAAATTTGAGAATTCTCAAATTCCATTAAGAAAAATAAGCGGAGTGATACAAAAAGAACTCTGTTCTTTGTTAGTCCTATCTATAAGGGGAGAGCATATGAAAAATATAACCAATTTTTTTGTTTCCGTGGGGCACTGGCTATCCGCTGGAAGTTTCGAGTTTAATACCGATATTTTAGCAACAAATCCAATAAATATAAGCGTAGTGCTGGGTGTATTGATTTTTTTTGGAAAGGGAGTGTGTGCGAGTTGTGTATTTCAAGAATAGGTTGGATTTCGCCGGCTGCACTTTCTTTATATTTATGTATTCTTTTTTATAACATAAATAGGAACAAAAGGTGCAAAATCTCGACGAATTCCTTCGGAATTGGATTTCATTCAGAAATCATATGTAAGAACCATAGCA